ATGGTAGATAGGTATTTAGCTCGTTGAGTATTTTCCACAAACCATAAAGATATCGGCACATTATATCTAATATTTGGAATAGGGTCCGGTATGATAGGCACTGCTTTAAGTATGTTGATAAGATTAGAACTATCTGCCCCTGGCACCATGTTAGGGGACGACCACCTTTATAATGTAATAGTTACAGCGCATGCCCTTATTATGATTTTCTTCCTAGTCATGCCAGTTATGATAGGAGGCTTTGGCAATTGGCTAGTTCCCCTATATATCGGTGCGCCGGATATGGCCTTTCCACGACTTAATAACATAAGTTTTTGGTTGTTACCTCCTGCTTTAATTCTGTTATTAGGGTCTTCCTTTGTGGAACAAGGAGTTGGGGCCGGGTGGACGATCTATCCTCCTTTGTCCAGCATTCAAGCACATTCTGGGGGAGCTGTCGACATGGCTATTTTTAGTCTCCATCTAGCGGGAGCCTCCTCAATATTGGGGGCAATGAACTTTATAACAACCATATTAAACATGAGGGCTCCGGGAGTAACAATGGATCGACTACCACTCTTCGTATGGTCTATACTAATCACTGCCTTTTTACTGCTTCTATCGCTTCCGGTATTAGCTGGGGCCATAACTATGCTTTTGACGGATAGAAACTTTAATACTACCTTCTTTGATCCAGCGGGGGGGGGTGATCCAATCTTATTTCAACATTTATTCTGGTTCTTTGGCCATCCAGAGGTTTACATTTTAATTTTACCAGGTTTTGGAATGATTTCTCAAATAGTACCAACTTTTTCTGCTAAGAAACAGATCTTTGGGTATTTAGGGATGGTTTATGCCATGTTATCTATTGGAATATTAGGCTTTATTGTGTGGGCCCATCACATGTTCACGGTTAATTCTAGCCGTTGAAGACAGTAATGTTTTCAATCATTATCCCGCTATATGCTGGGAAAGCCCTCCCCAAAATAAGTGCTCGTTTTAAGTTAAGACAGCCAAAATCTTATTTTATGGGCCAATCAGCCGGAAACTATCCGAGGTGCGACCAACGGGCCAAAGTGATAGGATCCTCAGAGACTGCATGCGGGAAGCCCCCACTCTCCAGAATCTTAAAGACTTTCAATGATTATTTGGGTTAATTGAAGCAGAAAGTAGTTTTTACGTTTTTAAAAGGAAGCTTTATGGCAAAGAGAGGTTTTATGTAACTTTTTCCATCTCTCAGCCTTTAAAAAAAAACCAGCTTCTTCACCATCTTAAACGTTTATTTGAATGTGGCCATATTAAAACCACAAGTGCAATGGAAGATTCTCGATCTAAGCTATGGTCACCGAGCATGGTTTTTAGGTCGGAGTTGATAGAAAGCTCAATTTCGACCTACTATATTACAAACAAAACCTCTTTATGAACTAAAGACTTCTTGGGCCCTGGGCGCGATTTATTTGTAGGGTTGACTGAGGGGGGTGGCTCTTTCATCATAAGTTTAAAGTCTTGTGCAGCCTCTCCCAAATGGAACTCGCAAATAATCTTGTCTTTTGTTCTTGCGCGAAAAACTTTGTTCCAGCAACTCTCGGGGCGTTTTGCTTTAATATTTAATATAAAAGGTTCGACTTACATATGAGAAACAAGTAATAATGCCTTAGTGAACCTTTTACATTCTTTACGAACTAAAAAAAAAGTGGAGTTTATAAAGTGATGTGCTCCATTAAGCGGATCGAGAACATTGGGGACTAAGGTATAGTCCGAACCGGTGCGAAAGGGCCGGCGTGTGGTTGTTCATCAACAACCTCCAACATGTTTGTGGAATGGATGTAGACACAAGAGCCTATTTCACTGCAGCAACAATGATTATTGCTGTGCCCACTGGGATAAAAGTATTTAGTTGGTTGGCCACTATTTATGGTGGAGCCCTTAGATTTGACACTCCGATGCTCTGGGCTATAGGGTTCATTTTTTTATTTACAATAGGAGGTTTAACTGGTGTCGTAGTGGCCAATAGTTCATTAGATGTTGTTTTACACGACACATACTATGTGGTGGCTCACTTTCACTATGTTTTATCTATGGGAGCTGTTTTTGCTATATTTGGTGGGTTTTACTATTGATTTGGAAAAATAACTGGTTACTGCTATAATGAACTCTATGGTAAAATACACTTCTGGTTAATGTTTATAGGAGTCAATTTAACATTTTTCCCTCAACATTTCTTAGGTCTAGCGGGGTTCCCGAGACGATACTCCGACTTTGCCGATAGCTTTGCTGGTTGAAACTTAGTTAGTTCTTTAGGATCTACTATATCCATTGTAGGGGTGTTGTGGTTTATTTATATAATTTATGATGCTTATGTTCGAGAGGTAAGATTTATTAGTTGGATTGAGAACATTGAGTCAAGTTGGACTTCTTTAGAATGGGTTCAGCCTTCTCCTCCTCTTTCTCATACTTATAATGAGCTTCCTTTTGTGTATGGCTCTTACGCTAGGCCTTCTTAAGTTCACTGATGCCTTTCACCACGAATGTGGTACATGATCTCTCTTTCATCTCAGAGAGGGGGATCATGACTTAAGTTTAATTAATGTATTATAAATATATAATAGTAGCGATTTTATTGCTGTTGCTGGGAGTTTTGGGCATTGTTCTTAATCGGGGCCATCTTATAATAATGTTGATGTCTATAGAACTAATATTATTGGCCGCCTCCTTTCTGTTCTTAATTAATTCTATCGTAATAGATATTTTAATCGAACAAATCTTTACAATTATGATTTTAACAGTGGCGGCTGCCGAGTCAGCCATTGGTTTGGCTATTTTAGTTACTTATTACCGAATAAGAGGAACAATAGCCATAAAGTCTCTCAATTGACTTAGAGGTTAATTTGCCCCAGCTCATGGGGCCGGGAGGGTTATGACATTATTTAATAGTCTATTACTTATGATAGTTTCTTTTAACAATAAAGATGTCCCGGAGCCCTGGCAATTAGGCTTGCAAGATGCGGCCAGTCCGGTGATGGAAGAGATAGTTTTTTTTCACGACCAGATTATGTTCATATTGATTCTTATTATTGTAGCAGTGTTGTGGTTGATTATTAAAGCTCTAAGTGGGAAGTCTTACCACAGATATTTAATTGATGGAGCCTTGTTAGAAACAATTTGGACGATTATTCCAGCCATAATATTGGTTTTTATAGCCTTTCCCTCTTTAAAACTATTGTATTTAATGGATGAGGTGATGGAGCCGGCCTTAACAATTAAGGCTATAGGACATCAATGATATTGGTCTTATGAATACTCAGACTATCAAGCGGAAACATTAGAGTTTGATTCCTATATGGTTCCCACATCTGATTTAAATAGTGGGGATTTTAGACTATTGGAGGTCGACAACAGATTAGTCGTTCCTATTAACACACATGTAAGAATCTTAGTTACTGGCGCCGATGTTTTACACTCATTTTCTGTCCCCGCACTGGGTCTTAAGATGGATGCAGTTCCCGGCCGGCTAAATCAAACAGGGCTTTTTATTAAAAGACCTGGGGTATTTTACGGTCAATGTTCTGAGATTTGTGGGGCGAACCATTCTTTTATGCCCATAGTGGTCGAGGCAGTTTCTTTGGACAGGTACGTAAGTTGGGTGTTGTCGTTACACTCTAGTTAGAATATAACTTATGGCTTTCCCCAAGAATTGATTGGGCTTAATTTTTCTTTTACTTTTTATGGGAATTATTAACGTGACAAGAACTCCGAGAGACAATGATGTTAAATTAAAGAGAACCGCCCTAGAGTGGTCTTTGGCTACCTTAACTGCCGCCTTAATTTTGTGGGGGGCCTTTGATTCGGAGGGCCAGTTTCAAACCATAAACCAAACAGAGTGGATAGCCTCGCCTACTTTAAATTTACAATGAGGGCCTGTTTTTTTAGCTGTAGATGGAATCTCTTTATTTTTTTTAATCTTAACTGCGCTATTAATACCTATTTGTATTCTAATTAGTTGGAACTCAATTAAATATTTACTTAAAGAATTTCTTTTATGCTTATTGTTTTTAGAGGTCTTACTAATGGGGGTGTTTTCAGCACTAGACCTGCTTTTGTTCTATATTTTATTTGAGGGGATATTAATTCCCATGTTCCTCTTGATCGGCATATGGGGTTCCAGAGAAGAAAAGGTGCGCGCCTCTTACTACTTTTTCTTCTACACTTTCATTGGGTCAGTGTTTATGCTTCTGGGGATCTTCCAACTATATAGTTGTACGGGGACAACCGACTATCAGACCTTGTTGAATATAAAGTTGCCCACCTCTACACAAAAATGAATCTTTGTTGGGTTTTTTCTTAGTTTAGCGGTCAAGGTCCCTCAAATACCTTTTCATATTTGATTGCCTCAAGCCCATGTGGAGGCCCCAGTCTCAGGCTCAGTAATCTTGGCAGGAATCCTGTTAAAGTTGGGAGGCTATGGCTTCTTAAGATTTTCTTGGCCCATCTTACCGGCTGCTTCCGAATACTTTGCCCCCTTAATAATTACGTTGAGTATAATTGCAATTGTTTACGGAAGCTTAACTACCTGCCGTCAAGTCGACTTTAAGCGACTTATTGCTTACTCTTCAGTGGCGCACATGGGTCTGGTTACTTTGGGCTTATTTACTCATACGATAGAAGGTCTGGTCGCCGCTGTTTTTATGATGTTAGCTCATGGTATTGTTAGTTCGGCTCTCTTTATTGCGGTTACTTATTTATATGAGCGTCACCACACTCGTCTTATAAAATATTACCGTGGAGTGACCATTACAATGCCCCTTTTTGCTATCATAATGCTAGTCTTAACATTAACTAATATGGGCATTCCTTTAAGTTGTAATTTTGTTGCAGAGTTTTTTTCTTTATTAGCCGCCTTTGAGTACAATTTGGGGATTGGGGTTTTAGCTGCTTCAGGTATGGTTTGGTCGGCGGCGTACTCCCTCTATCTATACAACCGAATTTGTTTCGGAAATACTTCTAATTATCTTCTTTTCGCTAGGGATCTAAATAGACGCGAAGTTTTAGCTATCTCTCCTTTAGTTGTACTAATTTTATTTTTAGGAATACTTCCCTCAATAATTATAGATCCTGTAAAAAATGCGATAATCTTCAACCCTGGGGGGGCTTAGCCTTTAAGCCAAACAGAAGTTAATTGATTCAAGTTTGTTTTTACACGTTGGCATTTGGGGCCATTGCTTCTGGGATAATGGTTATATCCGCGCTTAATCCAGTTCATTCAATTTTTTGATTGGTAGTTGCTTTTACAAGCTCCGCGGCCCTTTTTATTTTATTAGGAGTAGATTTTATCGCTTTAATATTTCTAATAATTTATGTAGGGGCTATTGCTATTTTATTTTTGTTTGTAATTATGTTGTTAAATCTAACTGACTTCCCCCCGGCCTTTCGATTAGGGGGAGAAGCAGATATGACTAATTATGTTCCTATTGGCCTAGTTATTGGTACACTTCTTTTTTCGGAAGTTGTTTCCAGCTGGTTAATAATGAGCGGCCCTTATGTTCATAAAGGGACTGACATAGGAAGTAGTTGAGATTTAGCCAGCCCTTGATTCTTAATTAAATACCATAATGTTGAGGCCATTGGACGAATATTATACACAGATTATTATTATATATTTATTTTAGCCAGTTTTTTATTATTGGTGGCCTTAATAGGGGCGATTGTGTTGACCCAAGAAATAGGATCAGAGGTTGGGCCCACGGCAAAAAAACAAGATATTTTTTTCCAAACGAGTCGCACTCAGGAAGAATTGAAGTAAAAGGATGCCACAATTGGACACTACTACTTACTTGACTCAATATAGGTGAACTTTAATTACTTTATTTTTATTATTTTCCTTGTTGGTTTCTTTTATCTTACCTATTGTTAAGACAAATTGGCTCATAAGAAAAGCAGTAATGGGAGGTCGGCCTGTCTCAGAGAAGGGCTCCGAGTTAAACAAAGAAGTCGTCTCTGTTTGAAAACACTTAGATTAACTTTTATTGATGAGTGGCGGTTACTTCGACCAATTTAAAATAGTGGTTTTATTCGCTCTGACCAATTCATCGCTAATGATGATAATAACAGTGGCAGTAGGTCTATTATTATTTAAGGGAGTCAAACTAATTCCTAATAGATGGCAATCTATGATTGAGTGGATCTATGATCATTTACACGGTGTAGTCAAAGACAATTTAGGGGCAGAGGGCTTAAAGTATTTCCCTTTTATTATAACCCTCTTTCTTTTTATAGTATTTTTAAATGTTTTAGGTTTATTTCCTTATGTTTTTACCCACACCGTTCATATAGTGGTCACATTGGGCTTGTCCTTCTCAATAGTAATAGGTGTGACCTTAGCTGGCATTTGGAAATTCAAATGGAATTTTCTTAGCATATTAATGCCTGACGGCGCCCCCTTGGGGCTGGCCCCCCTTTTAGTGTTGATCGAGACAGTAAGTTATATATCTCGAGCCATTTCCTTAGGTGTTCGTTTAGCGGCGAATCTATCAGCGGGCCATTTATTATTTGCTATTTTAGCCGGGTTTAGTTTTAGTATGTTAACTGCAGGTGGGGTCATTAGCCTGTTTCCTTTATTAATTATGGTCTTTATTACTTTATTAGAAATGGCAGTAGCAGTGATTCAAGCTTACGTATTTTGTTTGCTAACTACTATTTACTTAGCAGACACAATAGTGTTACACTAAACTTGTGCCCTAGCATTCGGATCTAATGTATATTTTAGTTGTATTGGCCCCCCTAATAGGGGCCCTAACTTCAGGTTTATTTGGGAGAAAAATAGGAGAAAAAGGCGCCGGTATTTTAACCTCAGGCTGTTTAATAATAAGTTTATCTTGGTCTACCTTAATATTTTATGAAACTACTTTAAACTCTTCTACTACATACATTAAGCTATGAAGGTGGCTAGACTCAGATCTATTAACCACTTATTTTGGTTTACAATTTGATAGCCTTACTGCAACGATGTTACTTGTCGTCACAATGGTCTCTACTTTAGTACATGTTTTTTCTACGGCATATATGTGTGGCGACCCCCATCTTCCCCGATTTATGTCATATTTGTCACTATTTACGTTTTTAATGATCGTATTGGTTACCAGTGATAACTACCCACAACTATTTATTGGTTGGGAAGGAGTTGGGCTATGCTCTTATCTATTAATAAATTTTTGATTGACTAGGATCGAGGCTAATAAAGCAGCCATCAAGGCTATGTTAGTTAATCGAGTGGGGGACATTGGGTTAGTGTTAGCTATGTTTGCTATTTGAGGTCAGTTTGGAGCCCTTGATTTCTCTTCTACTTTTAATCTGGCCCCTACTCTGACCTCCTCAAATAATATTACCTTAATATGTCTATTATTATTTATAGGAGCAGTCGGAAAGTCTGCACAATTAGGACTACACACTTGGTTGCCGGATGCTATGGAAGGTAAGTGTTGGGCCGTCTGGCCTAAGTAATTAGCCAGGACTATAAATCCACTATATGCTGGGAAGACTTGAAATAAAAAGCTAGGCTTTTATGAGCTAAAGCTTTCAAATAGGCAAAACCTGTCAATCAGCCGGTAACAAAACGGAAGGAGGGCCCCTTCGTTGTTGGAACCTCAGAGACTTTATGTGAGCCCACTTTACAAAACCACTAAATCTAGTTCGGGGCTAGGGCCGGTTAAAGCCCGGCCCCCTCAAAATGATGGTTGCAATAATTTACTTTATTTTAAAAATATTAGTAATAGTAGTGCCATTGCTTATAGCAGTGGCTTATTTAACTTTAGCTGAACGAAAGGTTTTAGGGTATATGCAAGCTAGAAAGGGGCCGAATGTAGTAGGAGTGTACGGGCTGCTGCAACCTTTAGCGGATGGTGTGAAATTATTTACCAAAGAAATGGTCATTCCCCATCACGCCAATTTGTTTATATATATAGTGGCCCCCATATTATCATTCACCCTGGCCTTAATTGCTTGGGGAGTAATTCCTTATGAAAGGGGAGTTTTAATAAGTGATTTAAAAATAGGCATTATATATCTTTTGGCTGTTTCTTCCATAAGTGTTTATGCTACATTAATGTCAGGGTGGGCCAGTCAGTCTAAATATGCTTTTTTAGGGGCTATTCGCGCTGCGGCTCAAATGATTAGTTATGAAGTCTCTATTGGGTTGATAATCATCTCTGTTATCTTGTGTGTTGGTTCTTTCAATATTATTGAAATAGTTTTAGCTCAAAGTAACGGTATCTGGTTTCTCTTCCCGCTATTTCCTGCTGCGATAATGTTCTTTGCCTCTGCCTTGGCAGAGACTAATCGGGCCCCCTTTGACTTAACAGAAGGGGAGTCGGAGTTAGTTTCCGGTTATAACGTAGAATATGCCTCTATGTCTTTTGCTTTGTTTTTCCTTGCGGAGTATGCCCATATTATATTAATGAGTTGTTTAACAACTATATTGTTTTTAGGGGGGTGGCTCTCACCAATTCCGTATTTTAGGGGGGGGGCGGTATGATTCGGCCTAAAGGCCGCCCTAATAATTTTATTGTTTATTTGAGTAAGGGCCTCTTTTCCAAGAATGCGGTATGATCAACTAATGGCTTTATTATGAAAATCTTATTTGCCCCTAAGTTTGGCTTTTGTTGCTTTAGTGGCAAGTGTTCTATTGGGGTTTAATGGGCTCCCACCCAGTTAAAGGCTATGGTGCTGACAGAGTTTTATGGGATTTTAGTTTTATTAATTTTTAGTGTAATTCTTTCCGCTATTATTTCTGGCGCCTCTTATATTTTAGGCGTGAAACAGCCAGACCGGGAAAAAGTTTCTGCTTATGAGTGTGGGTTTGATCCTTTTGGCGCCCCGGGGCGCCCTTTTTCTGTTCGGTTCTTTTTAATTGCTATTTTGTTTCTAATTTTTGACCTAGAAATTTCTTTTCTTTTTCCCTGATGTGTAATATATAATCAGGTCTCCCCCGTAGGCTTCTGAACTATGGTGGTGTTTTTAATTATTCTTACTCTTGGCTTAGTTTATGAATGAATTAAGGGGGGGCTAGAATGAGAGTAAAACAAATGGTCCCGGTAGGCAAGTTGTAAAGTGGAAGATAAAGTCCAATCCGTTATGAGAGTAACGGCGCGCCGAAATATTTTTGCTAATTTAAAGGCCAACTCCGGTCTCTGCCCTGATCCATGCTGCTACTATGGTGACGGCAGGCGTGTTTTTATTAATTAGATCTTCCCCTCTGTTAGAACAAGCTCCATTGGCTTTGATGGTGGTGACCATTATAGGCTCTCTAACGGCATTTATGGCAGCAACAGTTGGGTTGGTTCAGAACGATTTAAAAAAAGTAATTGCCTATTCGACTTGTAGTCAATTGGGCTACATGGTGGTGGCCTGTGGCCTCTCCCATTATTCCATAAGCTTATTTCACTTAATGAACCATGCTTTTTTTAAGGCTCTATTGTTCTTAAGTGCAGGGTCTGTAATACATGCTTTAGCCGATGAACAAGATATGAGGAAGATGGGTGGGCTGATGCAATCGATCCCCTTTACTTATACTATGATGGCTATTGGTTCCTTATCTTTAATGGGTTTCCCCTATTTAACAGGGTTTTATTCTAAAGATCTTATTTTAGAGTTAGCCTATGACCAACATTATTTAGCCTTCGCCCATTGGTTGGGGGTATTCTCCGCCTTATTGACCGCCTTTTATTCTATTCGATTAGTCTATCTAACTTTTATATCTGACACCAACACTAGAAAGGAAGTTTTCATACACGCACATGAGGGCTCTTGGAATTTAACCTTGCCTTTATTGCTGTTGGCCTTAGGAAGCCTTTTTGTGGGTTATTTGACTAAAGAGGTGATCTGGTCTTTTCAGGCCACCCTCCCTCCTATTATTCCCATTTCTATCAAATTAATGCCTGTCGTTTTTAGTCTTTTAGGGGCCACATTGGCTATTGTACTTTATCACTATTCGGCTTACGCTTTTAGTGCTCTGGTCTCGCCCATAAGCCTAGCAAGCTATACTTTTTTATACTCTGCCTGACAGTTTAATTATATTATAAATCATTTCTTAGTAAAGAGCGTGTGGTGAACGGGCCATTTAATAACCTACCGAACCCTCGATAGAGGTGTGTTGGAACTGATGGGCCCCAAAGGGCTATCTAACTTTATGATTAAATTGACTCAAGGAATTAGTAATATACAATCTGGTTTGGTTTTCAACTATGCTCTAGTTATATTAATTGGCACCGCCATATTAATCTTATGAACAGTCTGGCCCCCCTATTAACAAGGGGGGTTGGGCCCCCTTCCTTTCCTGCATAGGAGGTTAGGTTAAGGCAGACCGTTAGCCTTCAAAGCTAAAAGTGTGGGTTCAAGTCCTGCCCCTCCTGATGAAAGCATAGCGTTTATGGGGGAGCTCTTAATTTTAAGTATAATTATATTGGGCTTAGTAGTTTATAGTGTAAATGGCTTTCCTTTGAAACTATCTATTTTAACGTTGTTGATTATAAACTGATGGAGTTTCTCTGAAGGGGCGGGTATTTTATTTCCTATTGAACTTTTACAGAGCTTACTTTATGAGCTGCCTTTAAAGGGATATAACGGATTATTAACTGTTAATAGTTGGGCTGAGGCCACTAAATTAGTAATTATTATAGGCTCTGTTGCTATCTTATTGATGGTCGACCCTTTCTTTCAAAGGAAAGAGGGGACTTTTCAAAATCTTCGGTCTAACGGAGAAAGTCCTCAAACGGAGGCCCACACCCCCGTTTTAATTTTAATGGTTACATTGGGGGGTGTTCTCTTAGTACTGGCCAGTAATTGGCTATCTGTTTATTTAGCCATTGAATTACCCACTCTTTCCCTCTTTATCCTAGCCGCTCAAAAGAGGGGGTCTGGCCATAGTGCAGAATCTGGTTTAAAATATTTTGTGTTGGGCGCACTATCTTCGGGCCTATTTTTATTTGGATGTGCTCTATTGTGCGGTTTAACTGGAGGCGCTAGTCTCCCATGTATAGACTTGGTGCTTAACCAAGGGGTTGTCCCGACATTGGGCGGCGACCCTTCGGGAGTCATGACTCCCATAGGAAGCTTGTTAATTACGGTTGCTCTGTTATTTAAACTATCTGCAGCTCCTTTTCATATGTGGGCGCCAGATGTATATGATGGAGCACCTACAACCACAACAGCTTTGTTGGCCACAGTGCCTAAGGTCGCCATATTTTCTATTTTGGTTACAATTGGGCCGGTGGTTAATATCTTGTTGATTGGGGCTGTATTTTCAATGGTTGTAGGAGCCATTGGTGCTTTAAACCAAACAAAAATTAAACGTCTGTTGGCTTACAGTGGTATTGGGCATATGGGGTTCGTTCTTTGGGGAATAGAGATTGGGTCTTTTGAGAGTGTTCTGGCAAGTTTAATATATATGATTTTGTATGTAACTATGTCCATTTGTATCTTTGCTATAGTATTAGCTTTGGGGGTCGTTAAGAACTTAATAGTAGAGTTTAGTGGCCTCTCAAGAAGAGAGCCGGTTTTAGCTTTAACTTTGGCCTTAACTCTTCTTTCAATTGCCGGTATCCCCCCCTTGGTTGGGTTTTTAAGTAAATGGTTGGTCTTATTGTCTGGGGTTGTCTCCCAGTACTATTTAGTTTCTATTTTGGCTGTAATCTGTTCTGTAATAGCTGGTGTTTATTATGTAAGAATAGTTAAAATTATTTATTTCCAAGCTGACTCCTCTCTTTTAATTGGCCCTAAAACCCTTCAAAAAGAAAATAGAGTAAATTTAAGAAAATCTTTATTGATTGGGGCCAGTTTATACCCAATTGGGTTTACAATTGTTTCTCCCAATTTACTGTTACAAATTGCTCATTGAGCTACAATGGGCTTGTTTTAAAACCCACTTATAACTTTGGTATTCTTATGAGCTCTCGGGGACAATCTATTTCTTTAAGATCCAAGAAGAGCTGGCAAATTATTGGGACGAAAACATTAGAAAATAAGTGGGGTGGTTATAGTCCTTTGATTTTGGGGAATATATAAGACAAGTGGACCTTCTAATACATGCTAGTAGACGAAAACCATGGATAGAATAATTCATAGTTTAGCAAGTATGCGAACAGGTGAGTAAACCCGGGCCCCAAACCTTGGAGCTGGCCCGGAGTCGTATTAGGTAGAGGGCGGTGTAACGGACCATCTTGCCGAAAATGCGCCGCTTTTAACCCGAAGCCACACTTTCACTGAAACAAGGGGAAGACTCAGAATGTCCTTTTGGGCGAGGCAGCAGTAGAGAATCTTGTGCAATATACGAAAGTATGACACAGAGAGCACACCCATCTAGTCTGTCAAATTAAGTGCCAGCAGACGCGGTTAGACTTAAAGGCTAGCCTTTATAGGTAAAAAGGCGTAAAGGGTGTGTAGGCCCCATTAGAACTTTAAGAGGGTAAATGAAATTTTTCTGTAGCGGTAGAATGTGTAGATAGAAAATAGAACCCCAAAGGCTAAGGCAATTTACCTCAGATATAATTGGTTTTACGAGTGATCGATATACCTTGGGGCTGAAATACGAAAGTGTGGGGAGCAAACAGGATTAGAGACCCTGGTAGTCTACACTGTGAACGATGAAGAAAATGTTAGGCAGCACCGAAAGGTAAAATCTTCCGCCTGAGTAGTACGGTCGCAAGACTAAAATTCAAAGAATTTGACTGTTCACTGTTTCGGTTAGAGGAGCGTGTAGTTTAATTCGATAATCCGCGAGAGACCTTACCCAAACTCGAACCGGTAGACCGGTATTGCATGGCCGTCGTCAGTTCGTGTGTGAAACCTAAAACGGACTCAACCCAAGGGGAAGTTTCTTGGATGAAGTCAGGTCTTATGATCCTAATGTTTGGGGATTATATGCGCTACATTTTCTTATACAACGGGAAACCCGGACGGTGAAACCTAAAAGTAAGAGTTCGGAAGGTAGCTGGAATACGACCGAAAGTAGGATTTAATAGTAATCGGAAAGTAGAGCGTTCCGGTGAATGGATGCAAGTGTTAGTACAAATCGCCCGTCACCTTTGCCTAGGACGATAGTTCGGAAGCCGCCCAATTGTGGCGGTTACGAATGTCTACGAGGTTGAGCAAGTCGTAACATAGTGAGGGAGGGGGAACCTTCCCTTGGGAGAGTTTGGGCCTGTCCTTAACTCTTCGATTGGCTCTCTTCAGTTCGACTCTGGTGGGCCCCAAATGCGATTGAGGAAAGAAAATGCCGTTTTATCGATTTTTAATGGGTTGGTGGTGGACCTACCGAGTCCCTCCAATATAAGTTATTTGTGGAACTTCGGTTCCTTGTTAGGGGTATGTTTAGTAATTCAGATAGCAACCGGAATATTTCTATCAATGCATTATTGTGCTGATGTAAGTTTGGCCTTTTCATCGGTGGGCCACATTATGCGCGATGTTAATTATGGGTTTTTATTAAGATATCTTCACGCCAATGGAGCCTCTATGTTTTTTCTATGCCTTTACATCCACATAGGCCGAGGTTTATATTATGGAAGTTATACAAAAACTTCAGTTTGGAATGTTGGTGTAATAATATTAATTTTGACGATGGCCACCGCTTTTATTGGATACGTCTTACCTTGGGGGCAAATGTCCTTTTGGGGTGCCACAGTCATTACTAATTTACTGTCCGCGATTCCTTATATTGGGACAGATATTGTTCAATGAGTTTGGGGGGGGTTCAGTGTCTCTAATGCTACGCTTAATCGGTTCTTTAGCCTTCACTACTTATTTCCTTTTCTTCTTGCCGCCTTGGCTGTAATTCATTTAATATGTTTACATGAAGAAGGGTCTCATAATCCCATCGGAGTAAGATCTGACTTTGATAAAGTGTCTTTCCATGTTTATTACACATCAAAAGATTGGTATGGTATAGTAGTTTTATCAATGGCATTAAGTATTATTGTGTACCTGGCTCCTAATTTGTTAGTAGACCCTGAAAACTTTATTCAGGCTAATCCACTGGTGACCCCCGTCCATATACAACCAGAATGATACTTTTTATTTGCTTATGCTATATTACGTTCTATTCCTAATAAACTGGGAGGGGTTATAGCTATGTTTTCTAGCCTATTAATATTATTTTTATTACCATGGCTTCATCGTAGCCGATTTAGAGGTTTACCGTTTCGCCCATTGGGACGTATGGCCTTTTGGTTCGTGGTCGCCGATTTCTTACTTCTTACTTGAATAGGATCTCAGCCTGTCGAAGAGCCTTTTATAATAATTGGGCAATTAGCTTCTATTTTTTATTTCTCTTATTTCTTGATCCTAGTTCCCTTATTAGGGTATTTGGAGAATCAAATGCTCGTGCAATAAATTAGTGTTAGGCTCTAAGTTGCCTCCTTCACTTTCTCTACACAAAGGTGGGAGCGCCCAGTAGGGTAGACTAACGGGAAGTCATCAGGCTCATAACCTGGGGATGTAGGTTCGACTCCTGCCTCTACAATTATGATTGATGAAGTCAACTTAAGTTCTAAATGTTGGCATACAACTTTTATTTTAATAAAAAAAAGGGACGAATGGATAACTAGGATTGGCTAAATAGGACGGGAAGACCGAAAAAGCGAGGAAGAGGCTTAGAAATCGTATCTCCAAGCGGAAACGCAGTGGAAAGAGCTGGGAAGTGAAACATCTCAGTACCAGAGCCGACCGCAGAGAAATCAAACGAGATTCCGTAAGTAGCGGTGAGCGAAAGTGGATTAGTCCAATGATGCGAGTAAATAATGGAAGATAGGTGCCCATACATCTAAGACTAAATGTTAGTCCAATACCGAAAGAGAGAGTACTGTAAAGGAAAGTTGAAAGAGATTTGAAAAGATCTTGAAATGAGTCCCTTAAAGCAGACGCAAGGCGTCGTACCTTTTGTATAATGGGTTCACAAGAGAAAGTTTGGCAGACTTAAGTTATGGAACAAAGGTGAAGTGAAATCAAGGGGGAAGCCCCTTTAGTCAAATAACCCGAAACCAAGTGATCTAACCATGGGCAGTTCAAAGGAGCGAACCGGTGGTTGTAGCAAAAACCTCGGAGGACCTGTGGTTAGGGGTGAAAGACCAATCGAACTTGGAAATAGCTGGTTTTCTGCGAAAACTATTGAAGTAGTGCGCCCACGATTGTTTTTTCATGGTAAAGTTCGATCACTCCAAACCGAGGGATTAACTATGAATGTGACAAAAACTGAAGTAGGTAGACAGACAATAGGCGATAAGGTCAATTGTCAAAAGGGCAAACCCTAATCAGAAGTTAAAGTCATAGATTTATTTTGGGGTCCAAAAGGATTCAAACTGTCAAGTGAAAAAGAGATATTGGGTTGAGACAATGAGAAAGTAGGCTTGGAGCCAGCCACCTTTGAAAGATGACGTAGCAGTTCACTCAAGAAACTCTCCTATCTCTAAAATTAAGGTGGCTAAAATGGAACTGAAACTCTGAGGGCGAGTCTCGCTTGGTAGCAGAACGTACTGTAAAGTGGCTCAGTGAAAGCCCTAAGCATCAGAAATGATAATGTGAACATGAGTAAAAAATCGTTGGATCACTCCCCCAGGCTTCCAAGCCCAAGGGCTTGGGTAAGGCAGCCCCTAAGATGGCGGCCCAAAGGTTGCATCGATGGGCCATAGTAATAGACGCACTTGGTGTGCCAGGAAAGAATTACTAAATAGACATACAACTGTACTAACCTAACACAAGTGGGGGATAGTGAGGGGAAAATTTTTCTTAAGGAACTCGGCAAAATGTTAGAGCCCCATTAGGGGGTTTATCAAAACACAGGGCCTCGACTGTTTACCAAAAACATAGCTCTCTGCTAATATGAAAATAGAAGTATGGAGGGTGAGGCCTGCCCAATGGTTGTATCTAAAAGGGTCGGTAAGAGCCGACTTCATAAAGACAATTGAATGGCCGCGGTAACACTGACCGTGATAATGTAGCGTAATCAATAGCCAATTAATTGTTGGCCGGTATGAATGGCGTCACGAAGGCCCCTCTGTCTTAAGAAGACTCCCAGTGAAATTGAATTCGTAGTGAAGATGCTACGTCCAAATTGTTAGACGAAAAGACCCCATTGAGCTTTACTGGAAAGTTATACGGCTGAAATATAAAACGTTTTATTCTTGCTCTTAAATAAAAATTATGTGGTTTAACCGTTTTAGGCCCCCACTCTTTTATTTTAAGAGAGCTAACTCTCTAATGACGGGAGGAACGACGTAAGTTGGACAGTTTGGTTGGGGCGACCGCCTTTTAAAAAGTAACGAAGGTGAGCTTAAGGTGCACAATTAATAGCAGCAGCCTGACTGCAAGGGGGACGTCTCGAGCAGACACCAGAAGCCGTCTTAAGGCGGGGGAAAGGTGGGCTATAGTGACCCGTTAATTTAGAGTGGAATAATTAACGATCAACGGATAAAAGTTACCATGGGGATAACAGCGTAATATCGTTAGAGAGCTTTCATCGACGACGATGTTTGCGACCTCGATGTTGAATTGCAGCACCCTGGGGTGCAGCCGCCCCCAAGGGTTGGTCTGTTCGTCCACTAAGGCTGTACATGATTTGAGTTAAAAGCGTGGTAACACAGCTTGGTTTCTATCTACAATTTGAAGAAACATCGATATAATTATTTTCTAGTACGAAAGGACCGAAAAACTAATGATCCTCTTATTTTCTATAAGTTACGATCAATTTAGATTCTTTAGGATTGAGGAGCTAATCACTGACCGCCTCTAAAGTGTGAAGGATATATCGAATTGTTTGGATCTGCTTTTATGTACTTAAGCGCTAAAACCACTATGTGGTTCATCTCATTGAGATGGGAAGACCAATTTAGCCTGTTGTTGGCATTTCGGTTTCTTGGGGATCTAAGTACGATGAAGTCTACTGTGTACCACCCCTATCATTTAGTAGATCCCAGCCCTTGACCATACATAGGGGCGTGCGGGGCTCTTTTTATAACTATAGGTAGTGTTGTGTATTTTCATTATAGTCAAAGTTGAGTTTTATATATGGGGGCAATAACACTTGCATTTACTATGATAGTTTGATGAAGAGATGTTATTAGAGAGGCCACTTTTCAAGGCCACCACACTTTAGCTGTTAAACAAGGGCTAAAGTATGGAATGCTTTTATTTATCGCCTCCGAAGTTCTTTTTTTTTTCTCCTTTTTTTGGGCCTTTTTCCACAGTAGTTTGTCACCAACCATTGAGGTTGGTGCTGTTTGGCCGCCCCAAGGGATAAATCCATTAAATCCCTTTTCAGTCCCTCTGTTAAACACAGCTGTCTTATTAAGCTCTGGGGCCACAGTCACTTGGGCCCATCACGCCATAGTTAGTGGTAGAAAAAAAGAAGCAATTAAGGGTTTAACAAGCACGGTTCTTTTGGGGATCATATTTACGGGGCTACAAGCAATGGAGTATTATGAAGCACCTTTTGCTATCTCGGACTCTGTTTATGGCTCAACCTTCTTTGTGGCAACTGGGTTTCATGGCCTACATGTTCTAATAGGGACCACCTTTCTAATCGTTTGCTTGGCCAGATTGATTGGTCATCAATTCACTCGTCATCACCACATTGGGTTTGAGGCTGCAAGTTGGTATTGGCATTTTGTGGATGTAGTCTGGTTGTTTTTATATATTTGCATTTACTGATGGGGAAGTTAACCGAAGGTTTCTCCGGCGTCGATTCATACA